TTGAATCCAACACTTGCTTTAGTCTCTGTTTGTGGTGACATAAGTCCCTCCCTACAAGTCATGAATTTAGAATTCTTGCAATAAAACAAAACAACAAGGTCTACTCGACATAAATTAGGAATAGATTTAATTAACCTTTTTCACAGGAATCTTTCACAAAATTATCAACTAATCAGAATGATTCTTTATTAGACCATGATATTTGATTCGCCAAATACATCATTATTGTATATTCTTTCATATGTATAGCGCAACCTAATACTTCTTTTTCAAGTTTTGAATCTTTGACTTTTTATAAATCCAAATATTTAATATTAAAATATTAATAAAATCACTCTTGACAGTAATATATGTTGTATATGTAAATCCTAGATATGACAATATGCGGAATTCATCCATGAAAATGAAAAACAAGGGGGGGTTGATAAAGGGATGAATAAATGGGACGCATAACCGGATATGCTAAAATGAAAATACGAAAAAAAAAAAAAAGGCTAATGAGATCGAAATAATGAATCATAACTAGAGTTCCGTTTCGAATTCGCTAGATAAAACAAAGTCTTGCCTATTCTATTATGATAAATAAATCAAAGACTTTCCGCAAAAATTTTTTTTTATTCATATATTTTTTATTTTAAAACTAGGTTTCAGTTAGTTGAGCTTGAAAATGACTATTCCTTCATTGAATAAGTAAAAAATTTTATTCCACATTCGCTTGGGTGGTACCAACGAAATCGAGTGCTTACTCCCATTTTTTATTGAATTAACCGATGAATTTGCTATCGAAGATTTTTTCTGTATTCGAAAAATTTCGCAACAAAATTTAACATATTTTTTTTATTATGAGAATAAATCCTACTACTTCGGATCCAGAGGTTTCGATACGTGAAAAAAAAAACCTGGGACGTATCGCCCAAATCATTGGTCCGGTACTGGATGTAGCCTTTCCCCCGGGCAAAATGCCTAATATTTACAATGCTCTGGTGGTTAAGGGTCGAGATACTCTTGGTCAAGAAATTAATGTGACTTGTGAAGTACAGCAATTATTAGGAAATAATCGAGTTAGAGCTGTAGCTATGAGTGCGACAGAGGGTTTAAAGAGAGGAATGGACGTGGTTGATATGGGAAATCCTCTAAGTGTTCCAGTCGGCGGAGCGACTCTAGGACGAATTTTCAACGTGCTTGGGGAACCCGTTGATAATTTAGGTCCTGTCGATACTCGCACAACATCTCCTATCCATAAATCCGCGCCTGCTTTTATACAATTAGATACAAAATTATCGATTTTTGAAACAGGAATTAAAGTAGTAGATCTTTTGGCCCCTTATCGTCGTGGGGGAAAAATCGGACTATTCGGTGGGGCTGGCGTGGGTAAAACAGTACTAATTATGGAATTGATCAACAACATTGCCAAAGCTCATGGTGGTGTATCCGTATTTGGTGGAGTAGGCGAACGGACTCGTGAAGGAAATGATCTTTACATGGAAATGAAAGAATCTGGAGTCATTAATGAACAAAATCTTGCGGAATCCAAAGTGGCCCTAGTCTATGGTCAGATGAATGAACCGCCAGGAGCTCGTATGAGAGTTGGTCTGACTGCCTTAACTATGGCAGAATATTTCCGAGATGTTAATGAGCAAGACGTACTTCTATTTATCGACAATATCTTCCGTTTCGTACAAGCAGGATCCGAGGTATCCGCTTTATTGGGTAGAATGCCTTCTGCTGTGGGTTATCAACCCACCCTTAGTACCGAAATGGGTACTTTACAAGAAAGAATTACTTCTACGAAAAAAGGGTCCATAACCTCTATTCAAGCAGTTTATGTACCTGCAGACGATTTGACTGACCCCGCTCCTGCCACCACATTTGCACATTTAGATGCGACTACCGTACTATCAAGAGGATTAGCTGCCAAAGGTATCTATCCAGCGGTAGATCCTTTAGATTCAACGTCAACTATGCTACAACCTCGAATCGTTGGCGAGGAACATTATGAAACTGCGCAACAAGTCAAGCAAACTTTACAACGTTACAAGGAGCTTCAGGACATTATAGCTATCCTGGGGTTGGACGAATTATCCGAAGAGGATCGCTTAACCGTAGCAAGAGCACGAAAAATTGAGCGTTTCTTATCACAACCCTTTTTCGTAGCAGAAGTATTTACAGGTTCTCCGGGAAAATATGTTGGTCTAGCGGAAACAATTAGAGGGTTTAAATTGATCCTTTCCGGAGAATTTGATTCTCTTCCTGAACAGGCCTTTTACTTAGTGGGTAACATCGATGAAGCTACTGCGAAGGCTACGAACTTAGAAATGGAGAGTAAATTGAAGAAATGACCTTAAATCTTTGTGTACTGACTCCGAATCGAATTGTTTGGGATTCAGAAGTAAAAGAAATCATTTTATCTACTAATAGTGGACAAATTGGCGTATTACCAAATCACGCGCCGATTGCCACAGCTGTTGATATAGGTATTTTGAAAATACGCCTTAATAACCAATGGTTAACGATGGCTCTGATGGGCGGTTTTGCTAGAATAGGCACTAATGAAATCACTATTTTAGTAAATGATGCAGAGAAGAATAGTGACATTGATCCACAAGAAGCTCAGCAAACTCTTGAAATAGCAGAAGCTAACTTGAGAAAAGCGGAAGGTAAGAGACAAACAATTGAGGCAAATCTAGCTCTCAGACGAGCTCGGACACGAGTCGAGGCTCTCAATACGATTTGATTTTGTAACTAGCTGACGTGTAAAAAAAAAAAAAGAATGTATAAAAAAAATAGGATCGAAAAGCGAGAAAAACAATAAAAGAAAAAAAGCTGGTTACAAAAACTTATTAGACACCATTGATCATGGTGTCTAATAAGTTATACCTACTATTGGATTTGAACCAATGACTCCTGCCGTATGAAAGCAATACTCTAACCACTGAGTTAAGTAGGTTATTTATCATCGTAAAGAGAAGGAAAGGGGATACCTATCACATCGATAGGATTATAAATCCAATATTATTTCTAAGCAATACCAATAAACAACGAGATCAAAGAGATATAATGTTCAATCATGTAATATTAATCTTGACAAGAAATTATCTACATGATAAGATAAAATGTGTATCACAAACACAAGGGCTATAGCTCAGTTAGGTAGAGCACCTCGTTTACACGTGCGCCAAAGTTTTTCAGAGGAGTCCACCACGCAATCAAACTAATTGATTGATCTTATTAAGAAATCGATGTCTTACTCCATGACTTTTTTTTTTAGGAAAAAAGAGGAGAACAATAGCCTGACATTAGGTCCTATTAAAGTACCCCGTTAGGTAGGGAATGAATAGAACCCATCATTGATTTGAGATATTGATAGGGTGAATACCCAGTCTACTCAATGCTAGGTAGAATGAGTATAAGGAACTCAAAAATGATCTTTTCGTCCTATGAACCTTAAGGTGTATCAAGTTTCATGTTTGATTTTTTAATCAGGATGTTAGAGACTATATTTAACTTAAGTTGATCTAGACCAAAAGCAAACCTACGTCAAGAGAACCCAACCCTTCTTTGAAACACTTTGGTAGTTCTTCTGTATTGTATTAGAATTCAAAAATAATCAATCAGAGTACTTGGAACCATTTCTTATCTTTTTTTTAAGAAAAAATATGGTAGACTAACTGATCTTTCGATCAGTTAATGAAAGAGCCCAATGCAAAAAAAAATGCATGTTGGGTCTTTGAAAGAGTTCGAATCATTTTGATAATAATAAGTTCGAACTCTTTTACCGAGCAGGTCTACGGTTCGAGTCCGTATAGCCCTAACTAAGAAATTGATTCTAATAAATCACATTAAAATCAAAATAATTGGATAATTTTTTTTACTTAATTATTGTATTCTTTATTTCTAACTGGTTACTTTCAATTGCTTGGTTCATAAAAAAAATTACCATACCATAAACCATAAGTCCTGGGGATCGTTCAGAATAAAACGGAAAACCTAATTTTATTTCAATGGAGCCAATCACTATCTATCTATCGATATATCTAGATAGATACTTATTTATAATTTAGAATAAACTTTTTTTCTTCATTAATTTTCATAGTTGTAATTTTTTTATATGAATTTTCCTCGTTCACTGGCTACAATCAAAAAGTTCATAATACTTTCTTTTTTTGTATCCCCACTCAATCTTGGTTACTTTTTTTCTGACACGGCCTTGTTTAAAAATAAAAACAAAAATCTAATTAAATTCAACCAAAATGAAATCTATCTAATACTAAGTAAGATGGGTATGGTAAAGTCTTACTGGATTTTGTGATACGTCATAATTTTAAAAACGAAGAGATTTTTCTAAATTTTTTTTTTATAAAACATAAACAGAAATAAACAAAAATTACTAGTTATTAATCATATTAATATTATATTATTAATATTAGAAACTATTAGTAATAGAAACATGGAAATATTAAGTAATAAGTGTACTGAAAATAAGAAATCAATAAATCTTAAAATGAGACGTCTACCACAGCAACCAAACGAAAAAAAAAAAATGATTCGATTAACCTGAATTTTTGTTTTGACTCAACAGTTCTATATCCCTTGCCCAATCCACTCCGATTGGAATTGACTAAGTGGGTATTTTTTCCACATTCATAGGAGTTCGTCTATGTTTCTGCTTTACGAATATGATATTTTCTGGGCATTTTTAATAATATCAAGTGCTATTCCTGTTTTGGCATTTCTAATTTCCGGAGTTTTATCTCCAATTAGGAAGGGGCCGGAGAAACTTTCTAGTTATGAATCAGGTATAGAACCGATCGGGGATGCTTGGTTACAATTTAGAATCCGTTATTATATGTTTGCTCTAGTTTTTGTTGTTTTTGATGTTGAAACTGTTTTTCTGTATCCGTGGGCAATGAGTTTCGATGTACTGGGGGTATCTGCTTTTATAGAAGCTTTTATTTTCGTGCTTATCCTAATTCTTGGTTTAGTTTATGCATGGCGAAAAG